TTAGTCTAGTATCTAGTCGAATTTGATTCTAGAATCGAATAGAAAACTTTTTAGACACTCTATGATATTGAGATATCATATGATATTTGATAATAGTGACATCATCCCAATTTCGATTGAAAAAAAAAGTTAAAAAAAAGTAAAATAGTCCTCTTTGCAATATATATACATATTCTAACAAAGAATGTAGTACAAGTAATTCCAGACCTCTCGTAGATGTCGAAAAATAGTATAAAAAAAAAGAGCCTTCTTATAATTTTTTTATTTCTTGATCGTCCAAAATTGTCAAAGAATTATCAAAAAAAAAAATTTGTTCTTGTTACGAACTTGATGTTGATAAATCCACGAATCTATAAATTCATTTCGGACAATTGAACCTTCTCGAACTGTTTCTTTTTAAGAACCAAAAAGATTTGTGCCAAAATAACAGATGCAAAGAAGAACAAAAGACCTTGTACGCGCAATGGGTCTTGAAGTACTATTTCTGCATCTCCCTGACCAAATCCACCCACATTAGGATTACTTGTTAATGGTTGATCAAGTTTGATAGATTCACCCTCTGAAACAAGAAGTTCTGGTCCTGGAGGGATAACATCAACCACTTCACGTCCATCCGAGGCATCTACTATGGTTATTTCGTATCCGCCCTTTTCTTTTCGAAAAATTTTCTTTACTATACCGGCTGCTGTAGCATTATAAACTGTATTATTACTCTTGCTTCCGTCAGGATAAATCTGGCCCCTTCCCCTGTTACCACCCACATATATCGGATATTTTAAGAAGTGAGCATCTTTCCTAGTGGTAGGGTCCGGGGAAAGAATCGGAAAGGTGATTTCACTATATTTTTGCCCAGGAACAGGACCTATCACAATAATATTTTTTTTATTGGGGCGATAGCTCTGAAAAGAAAGATTGCCTATCTTTTCTTTCATCTCGGGAGAAATACGATCAGGTGGGGCTAATTCAAATCCCTGAGGTAAAATAAGAACAGCCCCCACATTCAAACCCCCCTTTTTGCCGTTAGCAAGAACTTGTTTTAGTTGCATATCATAAGGAATTCGAACAACTGCTTCAAATACAGTATCAGGAAGAACCGCTTGTGGAACCTCAATATCCACGGGCTTATTAGCTAAATGGCAATTGGCACATACAATACGCCCAGTTGCTTCTCGTGGATTTTCATAACCTTGCTGTGCAAAAATGGGATATGCATTTGAAATGGATGACCGAGTTATTATATATATCATGACCGATACGTAAATGGATCGAGTAATCTGTTCTTTTATCCAAGAAAAAGTATTTCTAGTTTGCATGGTCCAATCGTTGATCCCGAAAATTTATACAATAAATTGGGTAGGTTGCTAGTCTAGTTCCCTATCCACGATTCTGCTATTTACCTTACTGAACTGAATTAAATTACTGGAATATGGGAGAAACTCCCCGCCTTGGATGGGTAGAAATAGAAGGAGTAAGTACGATTTTGAATGCTTTGATTATGTACAAAGTAAGAAACCTTCTAATTCTAAATTATAATTGGATTAATATCCATCCGTATATCGTTTTTCTTTTCAATCATTCATTGAATGATAAATCACTACAAGTGATGGGGATACCCGATTTAAATAACGGAAAATCCCATATTTGAGAATTGTATCTAGAATGACTGGAAAAGTAGAAACAAGACCAGATATAATTTGATCGTTATGTGCAAATCCAAAATCTTTGTAGATAGAGCCAATCATTAGTTCCCAACCGTGGGGTGAATGAAATCCAATACATAAATCGGTTAATAAAAGAATAGAAAAAGCTTTTATTGTGTCGCTTAAGTTATATAGGAATTCCTGAACCCAAGAGTTAAGAAGAATAAGTTCTTTATTCCCCAGAATAGAATACCCACTTAGAATAAGGAAATAGATTATATTTGTCGAGAAGTGCAAAATCATATGGATACAATCCTCATTGTGCATCTTGATCAATTGAATCGTTTCATTGTGGATTCCTATACGAAGCTTTTGTAGATGTGTTTCCGGGTATTCCTTTATCATTTCGTCCAACAAACGGAGCTCCTCTAATTCGATGAATTTTTCTAGAAGACTCGTTTCTTGAATATCATTCAAAAGAGTTTCAGATTGCTTTATATTCCACCAATTATTAACCCAAGATTCCAGACTTTTTTGAAATGATAGAGAGATCCACCAGGGTAAAAATACTATAGATACAAGATATAGAAAGGGAATAAATGCTCTCTTTTTTTCCATTTTTTTTTTCATCTAGAAATTGTTAACGAACCCGGCGCGCTCGTCGACTCTATGCGACCTAATATTTCTATGAAACATGAGTTCTATTACTCTATTACAAAGTATCGAATCTATGAATCTATTCTCCGTTTTTTTTTGTTCTAATTTGGTAATTAGTCCTTGAATCTTTGAAAAAACACAAAATAAAGAATTGAGGGTCTGAATGTGATGATCAAAAATGGATGGCAAAACAAAACAAAATTCGAATAAGAAAATTCTCGTTATAATTATAAGAAAGCCAATTCTTTGATCATTAAAGAGAACAAAAGAAAGAATAAAAATAAAATGAAAGATTGCTAAATAATATATATATAAATACATGATTTTTTTGTATTGTATCTAACCTCTCAATTCTAACTACTGGGCCTAAAGAAAGTTATTTATTTTGATTTGATATATGGAATGAATCCATTATTATTTCGATTTTTTACTTTTTTTTATTACTGTTACTGAATTGAATTGAGAATTGAGTTGAGTCGATTTCCATACGAATAAAAGACCCCTTTTTGTAGACAAATTTGTAGACAAAAAAAAATTTCCCCTTTTGGTTTTTCTGTATACCTGTATACGTCTGTTTTGACCCGAATGGGTGTTCTGATTTAATTTCCGTTAAGGTACGCCGTATAAAAAGGGGATTGTATGTAGAGTTTTTATTTTATTCCGAGCTGAGAAAGAAAGCATTCGTTTCAAAATACTTCATTCAATTGGTACACGCAGGAAATAGGCTAATTCAGCAGCTTTTTGTTCAATTTCTCGTGGAGTCAAATTCTCATCAGTACGAGTCAAGGGAATGGCCCCCTGGCCTCTGATTTCCAGATAAAGGACACTACGAGTATAAATACCCTTTTTAAGTTCTATTCTAATGGACTGAATATCTTTTATAAGAAATCGGAGGAAGATGCGACGATTTTTTCCAGGAAATCCCCAACGAAAAATACATACTCTTCCTTCTTTTCTATCGAATCGATCATAACCACTACCTACATTCCACGAAATTGTACACCACAAATAGGAGCTAATAAAGAGGCCTGCGATCCCATAGAAAGACATCACGACCCCTTGTGGAAAAAAAAAAATTTGCTGGGGGGGGAATAAAGATATCAAATTCCTACCAAGATAGCTGGAAATTCCAACCAATAAAAATCCTAAGGAACCTAAAAAAAGGATAAATGCCCAGCATAAATTACTAATTTTTCTAGATCCCGTTATAAGTTCTATCCATATACGTTCTGATCGCCAATTCATAGTGGATCGGGTTGCATTTTATTTGAATTGAAAGAATATCCCAAATGAATTTGACTTTCCTTATTCTTTTTGTTTCCAATGTAACTCTCATCAACTGGTACCATTCTGATGTGAATCTTTCCTTGAAACTAGTTAGACCAAAAATAATAACATCTACCCCCCTAATGTCATGTTTCCACATGCACATGCATAAGGGCTCTTTCTTTTATGTTCGGAAGAAATCACGTGGTAGACCATTCTGCTAAATAGATATCTGTGTTATGATTCAAGTCTAAGTCTTGAAAAATTGGATTTGGCCCACACCACAGGATCTAAACAATCTTGTTTTTTTGAACATGAAGAAATAAAGAAGCCATTGCAATTGCCGGAAATACTAGGCCTACTAAAGGCACAAAAATAGAGGGAAAGTTGATAGTTGTCATAGAATGGGTACCTCGATTTACTATATTGTACCTGTTTGTTATATTTTTTTTGTTATTTTATGTTATTATATTAATAAATTAATTCGAATTCTAATTCCATAGATATAGAATTAGAAGTCAGTAGAGTATATATAATAAGTGCAAGGAATGTAGAACTAAAAAAATCAGCTTTCCACATATAATATATGATAATCGACTTTATTATTCTTCATTTTTTCTTCTTTCTTTTGCTTCTACAAATTCAATAAAATAAATCGAAAGAATAAGGTTTCTTATTAATTAAATTTCCAAAGGATTCGTTAGAATCGGATCCAAGAGGGATTTGAAATAAGGAAAAAGAAAGGGGATTCCCGGAAAATCCCGAAAGAGGCAAAAAGTTATTTATTTTTGAATTATATACATATGTCAAAATAGAAAAAGGGAACATGAAATTTTTAAAATAAAACAAATTTCGCAGAAGGAAAAAAAAGGAAGATGTCATTCTTTTTTTTTTATCTTATTGATAGGGGTTTCCTAATAAGTAATCAAAAAATGTGAATATCTAAACTCACACTTTTTGATTACTTTACTTCTATTCTACAATTAGGGGGTCGCCGACTAAAAACCTCCATCCTTCCAGTTTTTACTTTGATTCCTATAAACCAAATACTTTATTTTATCGAATTGACACAAATAATTGACCTTTATGCTCGACTTGATTTTCATTCACAGCGTGCAACTTAAGTAACTCACTTATAAGGTTCTTTAAAATATTACGCGGTATGATTAGATCCAATAAACCCTTTTGGAATAAATTTTCCGCCGTTTGTAAATCTTCGGGTACTGTCAGATTCAATGTTTGCTCAATTACTCTTTTACCCGCAAATGCAATGTCGGCGTTGGGTTCGGCAATAATTAGATCTCCCAACATACCAAAACTGGCTGTCACCCCACCAGTAGTGGGCGTTGTAAGGATTGATATATAGAATAACTTTTTATTTGTTTGGTGCTTATGCAAAGCGGCAGATATTTTAGCCATTTGCATTAAGCTCAAGCTTCCTTCTTGCATCCGTGCCCCTCCGGAAGCACATACTAAAATAACGGATAGGAAATTTTTGGTAGCATATTCAATCAACCGGGTTATTTTTTCACCTACTACGGATCCCATACTACCTCCCATAAACTGAAAATCCATAACCCCAATTGCTACAGGAATACCGTTTAGTTGACCTGTACCTGTTTGAACAGCTTCAGTTAACCCCGTCTCCTCCTGATACGAATCAATACGATGATTATAGTCTTTCTCCTCGGATTCCGATTCACCAATGCAATCTTCCAAATCTTCCTCCGATTTAGAATTTCCTTCATCCGACTCAGATTTAGAATTTCCTTCATCCGACTCAGATTTAGAATTTCCTTCATCCGACTCAGATTTAGAATTTCCTTCATCCGACTCAGAGTTAGATTTTCCTGCATCTGACTCTGAGTTAGAATTTCCTTCATCCGACTCAGATTTAGAATTTCCTTCCTCCCACTCAGCCGATTTGAAATAAATAGTATCTGGATGATTAGTAGAATCACAATAAATCCGATTCTTAGAATCATCCACCTTAATCTCCGCCTCCGCGGGGGAGTCTGCATTAGAATAAAGATGAATTTTAGTTTTTGAATCTTTAACAAAAGGAGTATCATTTGTGGCCCAATAAATCTGGTTATTGGCATAATAGTCGCAAAGAAATATATGACATTGGAAAATATTTTTATGATTTTGCGGAAAAAGTGTATTTTTGTTACAAAAAGATATATCATTTGGGAAAAGAGATTTGAAAATATGTTTGACAAATAATGCATATAACCGGGAATGAAAAGGAATATCACTATCATCACTAGATTGATCTTTTTTGCAACTTTTTTTATCATTATTACAATCGCATTTGTAACGACAAAAATGGTCTGTATTCCTATTATGGGGATTCCTATCAAATTTTTTGGGATTCCCATCATGGGGATTCCTATCAAATTTTTTGGGATTCCTATAATAGGTATTCCTATAATGGGGATTCCTATAATGGGGATTCCTATTAAATTCAGTAGGATCCTTTTTTTTAGTGGGATTCCAATAATGGGGATTCCTATCAAATTTTTTGGGATTCCCATCAAATTCAGTAGGATCCTTTTTTTTAGTGGGATTCCTATCAAATTCAATGGGATCCGTAGAAATCATGTCTTCATCCATAGGATTCCAAGTGCCTCGATCAACCGGAAGTTCGATTCTTTCTGAACTACTCATTTTCAAATGAGATCCACAGTATTCACAAATATTTAATTTTGTGTTAAAAAAATATTTTTTATAATTTAATCCATAACAATTTTCGCATTGAACCCACAAATGCCTATATTTCTGATTTCCCTCTTGATTCTGATTTCCCTCTTGATTCTGATTTCCCTCTTGATTCTGATTTCCCTCAAGATTCTGATTTCCCTCAAGATTCTGAGTTCCCTCTTGATTCTGATTTCCCTCTTGATTCTGATTTCCCTCTTGATTATGAGTTCCCTCTTGATTCTGATTTCCCTCTTGATTATGAGTTCCCTCTTGATTCTGATTTCCCTCTTGATTATGAGTTCCCTCTTGATTCTGATTTCCCTCTTGATTATTCTTAGGACTTTTATTCTTTTGACTCTCATTTTTCTTTTTCTTCCCCTTCTTTCTTTTTTTTATTTTTTTATATTCATGATTGGGATAATATTTTGTTCTTTCCGAATATTCTTCTTGATCATAATCATATTTATGAAATAAATATTCATCTCGATTTTTAAGTAAATAAAATTTTTGATCTTGAACATATTCTTCTGTTTCTAATATATACATATCATCGTCAAAATCCTCTTCACTATCTTGATCGTCAAAAGAATCAAAGTCCTCAAAAGGGTCCTCCCAAGGGAAATCCGAATCGTTAGAGGGGGGAACCGAGTCGTTAGAGGGGGGAACCGAGTCGTTAGAGGGGGGAACCCCCCCATCCCCTGGATCAGAATTTCCATTATTTCCATTCTTTTCTTCTTTTTTTTTTCTCTTACGTTTAACCGGACCCCCTTCTTTTTTTATAGATTTATCCTCATCCTTAGAAGAGTCCTGTGTTTTTCCATTTTCTTCTTTTTGATCTTGAGAAGAGTCCTTTGTTTTTCCATTTTCTTCTTTTGTTTTTCTCTTACGTTTACCCGGACCCCCTTCTTTTTTTATAGATTTATCCTCATCCTTAGAAGAGTCCTTTGTTTGTCCATTTTCTTCTTTTGTTTTTCTCTTACGTTTACCCGGACCCCCTTCTTTTTTTATAGATTTATCCTCATCCTTCGGATCAATAAGTCTATTTGTTTCTTTTTGATCTTGAGAAGAGTCCTTTGTTTGTCCATTTTCTTCTTTTTGATCTTGAGAAGAGTCCTGTGTTTTTCCATTTTCTTCTTTTTGATCTTGAGAAGAGTCCTGTGTTTGTCCATTTTCTTCTTTTTGATCTTGAGAAGAGTCCTTTGTTTTTCCATTTTCTTCTTTTTGATCTTGAGAA